TATCTCAGTTTCATATCATATAGAAATTTATATAGAATTTTTGAAAAAGACTTTCGAAAGGAAAGACTTACTATCTTTGGGATCTGATCCTACACCGCTGCTCAATATCTTAGTGGATCAACTCTATTACATAAGTGGATTCCTAACATTTGTCTCACATCATGACATAAGTAAGCAGTTATTTTTGTATCGGCGCAAAACCTTACTAATTGATCTTTACGGTGCTTACTCTATCAATTAGATCCTTTACCCATAGAATAAAACAGCTAGGCATATCTATTTCTTCATATTTCAACTTCTATGAAGTTTCTTTCTTTTCTACAGCTGATAAAAATCGTTGTTTTAGACAATGCATATGTAGAAAGCCCTTTTTCTAGTATTTACTAGTGAATTTGATCTTTATTTACTTTTTATTTCTATAGTGGAGATAGTCGCACGTAATGACAGATCACGGCCATATTATTAAAAGCTTGTGGTAAGAATGGGTTTCGTTCGAGCGCTCGAAAATAATATTCCAAAGCTTTCGTGTGTTCTCCGTTACTTGTGTGGATAAGTCCTATGTTATAGAGTATATAACTTCGGTCATAGGGATCAATTTCTAGTCGCATAGCTTCATAATAATTCTGTAAAGCTTCCGCATAATTCCCTTCGGATTGAGCTGACATCCGTTACGGTCGTCATTCAATTCACAGAATCTCCGTTACAGAACCGTACATGAGATTTTCATCTCATACGGCTCCTCCCTTATGTGCATAATGATAAAATGATAAAGAAGATGAAAATCTTCTCATTATGAACTAAGTAGGGCTAGTGTTTTTACAAGAAATCTCTAGCCAACCTTCCTGCAAGAGATCTTTTCTTAACATCAAACGTATTGTTACTAGAGAGAAAAGATAACTCCAACAATTTCTTTGTTCTCAACGCTTCCCAATGTCCAGGAATTAGTCACTTCAACAGCCTTCGATGGTTATACGGGTATCCAAAATACAAACGAGATGGATGTTTGTTGTCCCAACCATTCTTTTAGTCCCAAGCTTGCTAAAGAAGGGGATAATTTATAATATAACAAAGTTTTCGTGTTGTTAATTTCTAGGTGTAGTGCTTCTTCCCCTCTGCTACCTATTGGTTAGGATTGACCCGTAATACCGAACCTATAGGTATAACCTTTCGCTCAATACTAGAATCGAGAATTGAAACATAGCATCTGAGGCTGCATTAATCGAGGATACACGACAGAAGGAATTGTTCTATTTCCAAACTTTACCTTCTACAAGCGTAGATTTTTTTCTTTTTTTCCCGATCACGAATCATGTGTATTTCTCGTAAAACCGAGAGTCAAAAAAAAGTCAAATCGCACCATCTCTGTAATAAGTAAATGCCTCTTTTTCTCCTGAAGTTGTCGGAATTATTCGTAATAATATATCGGCTACAATCGAAAAGGTTTTATCAATAAAATTTCCATTTATCCGCGATCTAGACATAGGTAGCAATCCATTCTATCATTGTTCTCATTACTTCTCGGGGGAAAATGATCCCACAAGGAAAAGAATTTTACAGTACGAAATAACATAAAAATAGATTCATTATCATTAAAAAATATGGCCCAATATTAAAAACAATATTCAAATTGTTCTTTTTTACATTACAGGAACAGGAATTGATTGATAAGAATTAAGAAATAAATATTGGGAACCGCATTGGATTCCATCTTACTGGAATAGTCTATCAACGAAAGAAACTATTCTTATTTGATTGAAGTTACAGCTTAGAAAAACCTAAGTTGATTGAATTATGATACAAAGAAGAAAAAGGATCGAATCGAGTAATCATTGTATGATGAAAATGGGCCCATTTTTTTTGTGTACTTAGCGGATATCACTAGACAATCAACTATAAAAAAATTGTTTATCAATTTGTATTTTTAATAGATAGATGGGATAAGGATTTTTGTTGATAACAGGCCTAAAAAGCAATTTGAGAATTCTTCTGGTATGGAATCGTAGTCTAAATAGAATCATGATCTAAAGATATCCATTAACCATAGTCTATAAAATATAGAACCCTAGCTCAGTCGATTCGTTAGAATTTCTAATTTATTGATTTAATGCGGTCGGTTTCTAATTTATTGATTTAATGCGGTCGGTATAGTATAAATAGATTAAATAGATAATCAGAAAAAGAAGATAACATTGTTTTTGCAAACATGAATAGAATTTTTTTAACAGTTTTTATAAGAAAACAATTTTCTATTTTTATCGCTTTCTATTTAGAATTGATTGGTTGTACCTACCCAATAATCTAATTCTAATATGAATAATGAATTATTCACTCGATTTTCGGTTTTTAGGTCATAATCATTATGTAGGAGAGATGGTCGAGTGGTTGAAGGCGTAGCACTGGAACTGCTATGTAGGCTTTTGCTTACCGAGGGTTCGAATCCCTCTCTTTCCTTACCTTCACCTAATTTACCGATCTTACTAACCACAATAGATCAATAGATATAGATCAAATAGCAATATATGACTATTCCAACAGTTAGACCTTTCTTTGATATGGATTCTCTATTCCTAATGGCTGTGGTACGGAAAATACTGTTAAAGAAACGAGTAGACAAGGAATGAAAATATCCCTCTCGGTCTATGACACCTAAATGGAAGAAAAATCCGGAGCAAACCCTTAATTTATCTTAACCTTAGGTTAATTTACTTCGTCGAAAGGGAGGAAAATAGGTTATATTAGTCTTTATTTTCTTTTTGTTAGGTTTAAGTCTGACGAGAATAATATTCTACAACCAGCAATTCATTTATTTTCAAACCGACCCATTTACTATCTATTATTTGATTGACTAATCCTTTATATTGGAATGGTTGAAGAGTCAAATGGTTTGGCAATTCCTCCTGAGGGGATGAATCGAGAGAATTTTGAATTAGAGCTCTAGATTTTTGTTCATCTCTCGCCGCAATAGTATCTCGGGGTTTGCAGCGATAACTTGGTATATCTACTATACGACCGTTGACTAAAATATGTCTATGGTTAACTAATTGGCGAGCTCCCGGAATAGTCGGGGCCATACCCAACCGAAAAAGGATGTTATCCAGACGCATTTCAAGTAATTGTAGTAAAACCTGACCTGTTGACCCCTTTGCCTTTCCGGCGAGACGAACGTATTTAAGTAATTGTCGTTCTGTAAGACCATAATGAAAACGCAATTTTTGTTTTTCTTCTAGGCGAATACGATATTGGGATTTTTTCCCAGAACGCGATTGGTTTCTAAGATCACTTCCAGCTCGGGGCCTTTTATTAGTTAGCCCTGGTAAAGCCCCCAGGCGACGTATTTTTTTGAAACGAGGACCTCGGTAACGCGACATAAAGACTCCTTATTTATAATTAATTAATTCTTATTGATGAAATTTCATTCTACAGAATAAATCTAAACTAAAAATGAACTAAATTCTAAATAAAGCAAAATTTACTGAAGTATTATTCTATTATTAATATTAATTAAAGAATAATGAGATGAGTTGAATAAATATCCAGTTTCCGGTTTTCTATATATAGAAAAGGAAAAGGATTCTGTTCGTGAGATAGTTGGAAATTCCTATCCTATCCTATAATCAATGGCTTTTGCGAAAAGAAGAATACATTTTTTTTTTCACTTTGATTTCAAAGATGCATTATCAATCATGTAAAAAAGAAAATAAATAGAGAAAAGCCGACTATCGGAATCGAACCGATGACCATCGCATTACAAATGCGATGCTCTAACCTCTGAGCTAAGCAGGCTCACATAACATAAATTCGACATGCAGAGGAATTCAATAAACTCTTAGAATCTTTGCTATTAACTATTTTCATTCTTGGCTATTCATATTCGCTATTTATAACATAATTCATATTAAATATGAAATTCATTATTATTATTTTAATTANNTTTTTTTATTATTTTAATTTATTTATAAAATAATATAAATAAATTATCGACCGTTCAAGTATTTTCAATTTCATGGGTAAATGAGTGGAAGAGAGACAGATGTATAGGGTATGTATCCACCTATATTGAATTGCGGATACAGAAATGATAAAATCGTTTTTGATTGGACCGAATACGAGCCTCCTATAGAAGATGAAAGAAGATACACAAGAAATCACAAAGAGGAGAAAACACTTTTTCGAGACAGGCATCTATCTAATGAATTGAACGGTTCCGGTATAAATGAAAGAAAAAAGGGACGGGATCACAATGAGATTTTCATCTCAAAAGGGGGATATGGCGAAATCGGTAGACGCTACGGACTTAATTGGATTGAGCCTTGGTATGGAAACTTACTAAGTGATAACTTTCAAATTCAGAGAAACCCTGGAATTAATAAAAATGGGCAATCCTGAGCCAAATCACGTTTTCCGAAAACAAGCAAAGGTTCAGAAAGCGAAAATAAAAAAGGATAGGTGCAGAGACTCGATGGAAGCTATTCTAACGAATGGAGTTAATTGTATACATTGGTATAGGAATCCTTCTATCGAAACTTCAGAAAAGTGAAGGATAAGCCTGTATACATAATACAGAAGAATTGGTGTGAATCGATTCCATATTGAAGAAAGAATCCAATATTAATTGATCAAACCATTCACTCCATAATCTGATAGATCTTTTGAAGAACTGATTAATCGGACGAGAATAAAGATAGAGTCCCGTTCTACATGTCAATACTGGCAACAATGAAATTTATAGTAAGAGGAAAATCCGTCGATTTCAAAAATCATGAGGGTTCAAGTCCCTCTATCCCCAAAAAGACCATTTGACTCCCTAATTCTTTATCATATCCTTTTGATTTATCCTTTTTCGTTAGCGGTTCAAAACTCCTTATCTTTCTCATTCACTTTTATACAAAAGGATCTGAGCGAAAAAGCTGTTCTCTTATCACATGTCACATTATATATGATACATGTACAAATGAACATCTTTGAGCAAGGAATCCCCGTTTGAATGATTCACGATCGAG